TATATAATGTGGTTGCATTTTATAACACTATATATCAACATACACGATAGCTTGTTGATCACGCCGATCGAGCCTTGCCTGGTTTTGGGGTTTAACAGGTTTAATTAGGACTGATTCGGCGTGGGGGGTAGGGGGGGTTTACCCCGTTATTGCAGGGGGGGAATATTGGGTAAGTATGTGGAGTGGAAGATAGATTGTATGCACTAAAGAACTGTTATGCAATGTGTAAAGGACATGTCCCTGCGAACATGCATTAAATTTGGAGGACAAGGCATTAATATGGACCACCCTCAAGTTGTGTTGGGATTTATGCACTTGTATATGCCAAGTGAAAGTGACCCCCAAAAAAAAATACCAGATGCCCATTAGAAAGAACGCCTTGGCATGGGGGGTTTTTGCTACGACAGGGCTCCACCAATAACCAGATGCCACGTTGAAGGAAAGTATAAGAGTTTTACTATAATTGTCTTAGATTATAATGGAGTCCGTGCTTTAAGGTATAAATGGTTGCTGGTTTCTTACTACATTAAAATGTTCCTGAGTAAATGTTAGTGGGGGCAATCAAGGAAAATGCCTGGGACGACAGTGGGCCTGCCTACAATTTTTCAATTTGTGGTGGATTTTTTTCTAAGCTGGAAGTTGATGGGTTTATGTACGATTTAAGTTGTATGTGTAATTTCATCGTGGTTGATTTTCAAGATCTAGTAGAGTTGATTGTAATGTAGGAAACCATAATGTAAGATCATACAGGTTATGTACTACACCATTATGTCAAATAATACATATTATGTACTATATCATAGTGTTGAGTAATGCATATTATGCACTATACCATAGTGAATGGGCGGGGGTCGAAGGGAGGCTGTTTTGCAGAAAATAGTTTAGTTTAGAATCCTAGCTTTGGGAGTTAGGGGTGGGAGTTAGAATCTCTCTTTTCTGGCACTAGGAAGGATTTTAACCTTCGATCTCCGGATTACAAGACCGGCGCTTTATGACTAAGCTACTAGGGCAATTAAAGTTGAGGAATTTGTTTTCTAATAGGCCGGCTAGTGGGGCTAGGATTAAGATTAGTGAGAAGTAGAGTACGGAGGCAATTTGTCCAATTAAGACAAATGGATGTTCGACTGGTATTCCACCAATTCATGTTAGGATAAGCACGTCCGCTACTAAAGATCAGAATAGGAACTGGGAGAGAGGACGGAAGGTGAGCCCTTGTTGTTTAGAGGTGTGTAGCAGGGGGACTGCGAATAATACAGCGATGGAGAACAGTAATGCTAGGACTCCTCCTAGTTTATTGGGGATTGATCGCAAAATGGCGTATGCAAATAGGAAGTATCATTCTGGTTTAATGTGAGTTGGGGTTACTAATGGGTTGGCCGGTGTGAAGTTATCTGGATCTCCTAATAGGTTGGGTGAGAATAGGGCCAGTGATGCTAGTATCACTAGGAGAGCGATGAAGCCTAGAATGTCTTTGTATGAGAAGTAGGGGTGAAAGGAGATTTTATCTGCGTCGGAATTTAGACCAATTGGGTTATTAGAGCCTGTTTCATGGAGGAATAGGGCGTGTAGTAGGGTAGCTGCTACTACGGCGAATGGGAGTAGGAAGTGAAAGGCGAAGAATCGTGTTAGTGTTGCATTGTCTACTGAAAAGCCACCTCAAATTCATTGTACTAGGGCATCTCCTATATAGGGCACAGCAGATAAAAGATTAGTGATTACTGTGGCCCCTCAGAAGGATATTTGTCCTCATGGTAGGACATAGCCAACAAAAGCGGTTATCATTACCAGTAGTAGGAGGACTACTCCGATGTTTCAGGTTTCTTTGTAGAGGTATGACCCATAGTATAGTCCTCGCCCGATATGTAGGTAGATGCAAATAAAAAAGAATGAGGCTCCATTGGCGTGGAGATTTCGAATTAATCATCCGTTGTTCACGTCTCGGCAGATGTGGGCAACAGATGAAAAGGCGGTTGAGATGTCTGAGGTGTAGTGTATGGCTAGGAATAGTCCGGTTAGGATTTGTACAATTAAGCATAGTAGTAGTAAGGAGCCAAAGTTTCATCATGCGGAGATGTTAGAAGGGGCGGGGAGATCAATTAAGGCGTCGTTAACGATTTTAAGTAGTGGGTGAGTTTTTCGGGTGACCATGAGTTCTTATAGTTGAGTTACAACGGTGGTTTTTCAAGTCACTAGTCCTGGTTAAAGTCCTGGTGAGAATTATGATATATTTTCTTGATTTATTTTTGTTATGTTTAGTAGTTGGGTTGGTGGGGGTGGCTTCTAATCCGGCACCTTATTTTGCTGCGTTGGGCTTGGCTGTTGCGGCTGGGGTAGGTTGTGGGATTTTAGCTGGACATGGGGGGTCATTAGTTGGTTTGATGTTATTTTTGATTTATTTGGGCGGAATGTTGGTTGTGTTTGCATATTCAGCGGCACTGGCTGCTGAGCCTTTTCCGGAGAGTTGGGGCGCGGGGTCAGTTAAGGCATATGTTTTGGTGTATTTAGTAGGGGCTGGTTTGGCGGTGTGGTGGTTTTGAAGTGGATGTGGGGGTTATTGAGTAGTTGTTGATGAATTTAAGGAGTTTTTTGTAACGCGTGGAGACATTGGTGGAGTTTCTTTGATGTATTCTGTGGGAGGGGGGATGTTGGTTGTTTGTGCGTGGGTTTTGTTGTTGTGTCTTTTTGTTGTCCTTGAATTGACTCGAGGGTTAAATCGGGGTGCGCTTCGGGCCGTTTAGAGAGTTATGAGGAGGGTGGCGGCGAGGGCGGTGGAGATTAGGTAAATGGTTAAGTAAATTTTGATGATGTTGGTGTCTATATTATCAAATATAGAGGACATGTGGTGGTGAATGTAGTGAGATCCTTTTGGTGCCATTTCGATTCACTGTCGGTCTAGTTTTGTAGCTTGTTTACCTAATACTAGGTTAAGTTTAGGTATTAGGCGATGAATGAGGGGCGGGAAAAATCCTAGTATATTGGAGAAGTTATGGAGTGGTAGTGTTGGAGTAATTTTAATTTGTTTTGAAGTTGTTGTGGCTAAGGCTAATGCGATAATGAGTCCTAGGATTGTGACTGCTAGTGCGGCTAGTTTTAGGGAAGGGTGTATTGTTATGATAGGAATTTTTGAGGGCAGAAAGTTTAAGGTGACAATTAGCCCGGCAATAATGCTTCCTCAGGCAAGGCGTTCAATAGGGGCGGTTATTGTGGAATTGTTTTCGTTGATTGGGGATAGGCTGGAGAATCGGGGAGTGCCCATGATGACGAAGAATACGACTCGGAGGCTGTAGATTGTAGTGAAGGAAGTGGCAATTAATGTCAGGATGAGGGCTCAGGCGTTGAGGTGGGATGTGTTAAGGGCTTCAATGATTGCATCTTTTGAGAAAAAGCCTGCTAGGAAAGGCATGCCCGTGAGGGCAAGGCTTCCGATGATAAGGCAAGAAGAAGTAAATGGTATTAGTTTGAATAGTCCTCCTATTTTTCGGATGTCTTGTTCGTCATTTAGGCTATGAATGATTGAGCCTGAGCATAGAAAGAGCATGGCCTTGAAAAAGGCGTGGGTGCAGATGTGTAGGAAGGCTAGTTGTGGCTGGTTTAGCCCGATTGTGACCATTATAAGTCCAAGTTGACTGGATGTTGAGAAAGCTACAATTTTTTTAATGTCATTTTGGGTGAGGGCGCAAGTAGCAGTATAGAGGGTTGTTAGAGCCCCTAGGCATAAGCAAATAGTGAGGGCCAGTTGGTTATTTTCTATTAGTGGGTGAAGTCGAATTAATAAGAAGATTCCTGCGACTACTATTGTGCTGGAGTGAAGTAGGGCGGAGACTGGGGTAGGACCTTCTATTGCCGAGGGGAGTCAAGGGTGAAGCCCAAATTGTGCAGATTTTCCTGTGGCTGCTAGGATGATCCCTAGTAAGGGCAATGTTATATCAAAATCTTTTGAGAGCAAGAAAATTTGTGGAATTTCTCAAGAATTTAAGTTCATTGCGATTCAGGCAATGGCTAGGATTAGTCCGACGTCTCCGACTCGGTTGTAAATGACGGCTTGTAGTGCCGCTGTGTTAGCATCAGCCCGTCCGTGTCACCATCCGATTAATAGAAAAGATATAATGCCCACTCCCTCTCATCCAATAAATAGCTGGAATAGGTTATTAGCAGTGACTAGAATGATTATTGCTACTAGGAAGAGGAGAAGGTATTTAAAGAATCGGTTTAGGTGGGGGTCTGAGTGCATGTATCATGCTGCAAATTCTAAAATGGATCATGTTACATATAGGGCAATTGGTGTGAAGATTAGTGAGTAATGGTCGAATTTAAAGCTGATGTTGATGTCGAAGTTTATGATATTTATTCAATTTCAGGTAGTAATGATACTTTCTGTTCCTTGGTCTAAAAAAATAATTAGCGGGACGAGATTGATAAAGAATGCGGTGCTTACTGCGGCTTTAACGTGTTTTAGGGCTCAGTTTTGAGGTAGGGGTTTGGGGCTTAGTGTTGTAATTAGCGGTCAAATTAGGATAGTCAAGGTTAGGAGGAGGGTGGTAGTTATAATAATGTTTACCATAGCTGCTACTTGGAGTTGCACCAAGAGTTTTTGGTTCCTAAGACCAACGGATGAACTATTATCCTTTAGAAGCGGGGCGAATGAGCCATGGAGTTTAACCATGGAAATAGGGGTTAGCAATCCTTACTGCCTCAGGCCTCTTTCGGTGGATAAGAGGAATTTAACCTCTATTTTTAGAACCACAATCTAGTGTTTGTGTTAAACTATATCTACAATATCATCAGCCTCATATGATTTCTGGCTTAATAATGAGCAACATGACAGGGAGTAGGTGAAGTGTTATTGTAAGGTGTTCTCGTGTGTGGAAGGGCTGGAGGTTAATAATGTGCTGTGGAAGGGGGCCTCGTTGAGTCATTAGGAAGAGGTATAGAGAGTAGGCGGCTGTGATTAAAGTTCCTGTCCCGGTCAATAGAAGGGTTCAGGGAGATCAATTGAATATTGCTGTGATAATTACTAGTTCTCCTATTAGATTTGGTATAGGGGGGAGTGCCAGGTTTGCTAGATTTGAAATGAATCATCATACTGCTGTTAGTGGGAAGATTGCTTGTATGCCTCGGGCGAGGATTATAGTTCGGCTATGGGTTCGTTCATAGGTTGTGTTGGCTAGGCAGAATAAAGCTGAAGAGACTAGGCCATGGGCGATTATTAACACTAATGCTCCGGTGAAGCCTCATGGGGTTTGGATTAGGATGCCCCCAGCTACTAGGCCTATATGGCTCACGGAGGAGTAGGCGATTAAAGATTTTAGGTCTGTTTGTCGTAGACAGATGGACCCTGTTATAATTACGCCTCATAGGGCTAGTACAATAATTGGGTAAATTAGGTCTTTGGATAGGGGGTCTAGAATTACTATTATTCGTATTATGCCATATCCTCCTAGTTTTAGGAGGATTGCTGCTAGTACTATAGAGCCTGCTACGGGCGCCTCTACGTGAGCTTTTGGTAGTCATAGGTGTACGCCGTATAGGGGCATTTTTCCTAAAAAAGCAATTAAGCAGCCTGCCCATCAGATTTTGTCTCCTCAGGAGGTTAGGATCAAGGAATGTGTGTGCTGGAGAATAAGCATTGATAGTGTTCCTGTATTTTGGTGTAGGAGTAGCAGGGCTACTAATAGGGGGAGGGATCCTGCCAGGGTGTAAAATAGAAAGTATGTGCCGGCACTTAAACGTTCGGCTTGGTTTCCTCATCGGGTGATAATAATGAGTGTTGGGATTAGAGTTGCTTCAAATATGACATAGAATATAATGATTTCGGTTGCTCCGAAGGCTATAATCAGGAAGGCTTGTAATGAGGCTAGTAGTGTGATGTAGGTTCGCTGGCGGATTACTGGTTCTGTTTTAATATGGTTTTGGCTAGCAAGAATTATGAGGGGGAGTAGTCAACAGGTTAATACTAGTAGAGGTGTTGATAAGGGGTCTGTGCCTATGTATAGGTTAGAGGAGGTTCATCCGGTTTCTGATGAGCATTTGACTCAGGTGAGGCTAATTAGGGCAATTGTTAGGCTTTGTAGGGTTGAGGTGGTTCAGAGCCATTTTGGGGACGATAGTCAGATCGTTGGGAATAGCATAATCGTTGGGACTAGAATTTTTAGCATTGTAGTAAGTTTAGGGTTTGCAGGCGGTCTGTTCCGTGAGTGCGGGCAGTAGCGACTAAAAGGGCTAGGCCTGCACTGGCTTCGCAGGCTGAAAAGGCTAGTAAAAGAATAGGGGCGGCTGAGAAAGCGGTTGCTTCTAGTTGTAATGTTCATAGAGCAAGGGCGATGAATAGGGATAGTATTATTCCTTCTAGACATAATAAGGCTGATAGGAGGTGGGTGCGATGGAAGGCTAGCCCCGTGAGTCCTAGAGTAAATGCTGATGTGAAGCTAAAGTATACTGGTGTCATAAGGGGGTCACGGACTTAAACCGTGGTCTTCTGAGCCGAAATCAGAAGTCTTAATTTTGGACTAACTCCCTATTCAGCTCATTCAAGGCCTCCTTGTAGTCATTCATAAATTAGGCCTAGTGTGAGAAGAATTAGAATGGCTGCGGCTCATAGTAGGGTGTGAGTGGGGTTTGGTATTTGGTTGCCCCATGGTAGTGGTAGGAGTAAGGCAATTTCTAAGTCGAACAATAAAAATAGGATGGCAATTAGGAAAAATCGTAGGGAGAATGGGAGTCGTGCTGATCCTAGTGGATCAAATCCGCACTCATATGGGGATAGTTTTTCTGCATCTGGGTTCATTTGAGGCAGTCAGAATGAGATTAGGATTAATACGATAGAAAGGGCTGCTGAGATAGTCAAGGCTATCATAATTAGATTCATTATCTTTCCTTGGGCTTTAACCAAGACTGGGTGATTGGAAGTCACTTGTACTAACGTTGATACTAGAAAGATATGATCCTCATCAGTAAATAGAGACGTATAGGAATAGTCATACAACATCTACAAAGTGCCAATATCAAGCGGCTGCTTCAAACCCAAAATGATGGTTTGATGTGAAGTGGTATTGGATTTGTCGTAAGAGGCAGACGGCGAGGAAGGTAGAGCCGATGATTACATGTAGGCCATGGAAGCCTGTGGCTACGAAGAAGGTGGAGCCGTAGACACCGTCGGCGATGGTAAATGGTGCTTCATAGTACTCTATGGCTTGGAGGGCGGTGAAGTATAGGCCTAGTAGAATTGTTAGGGCAAGTGATTGGATTGCTTGTTTGCGTTCGCCTTCTATTAGGCTGTGATGAGCTCATGTCACTGTTACACCTGAAGCTAGAAGAACCGCAGTATTGAGGAGTGGCACTTCAAATGGATCTAGTGTTGTAATACCAGTTGGAGGTCAGCACCCTCCAAGTTCTGGAGTGGGTGCAAGGCTGGAATGATAAAAGGCTCAGAAGAAGCCTAAGAAAAATAGTACTTCTGAGGTAATAAATAGAATTATTCCGTAACGCAGACCTTTTTGTACTGGGGGCGTGTGATGTCCTTGGAAGGTGCCTTCTCGCACAATGTCTCGTCATCATTGATATATGGTGAGGAGCAGAAGTGCTAATCCTAGGGTTAAAAGGGTTGTTGAGTGGAAGTGAAATCAGATTGCTAGTCCTGATGTTATTAGTAGAGCAGCTACTGCGCCGGTGAGAGGCCATGGGCTTGGGTCAACCATGTGATATGCATGTGCTTGGTGGGCCATTAGACGTTTTCTTGTAAATACAGGCTTAGTAGTAGTACGAATACGTAGGCTTGGATAACAGCTACTGCTACTTCTAGGAGGGTTAATAGTACGAGGAGAATACCAGTGAGTGCTGCTACTGTTGTTATTATGGGCAGGAGGGTGATTGTTGCTGTTGAGATCAGTTGAATTAGGAGGTGACCGGCTGTTAGGTTAGCTGTAAGTCGTACTCCTAACGCTAACGGGCGAATGAACAAGCTAATTGTTTCGATAATAATTAGTACTGGAATTAAGAGAACGGGGGTGCCTTCTGGTAGGAGGTGACCTAAGGCTGCAGTAGGCTGGTTTCGTAGGCCAATAATAACTGTGGCTAGTCATAGTGGGACTGCTAATCCTATGTTTAGTGACAGTTGAGTTGTTGGCGTAAAGGTATATGGCAGTAGTCCTAGGATATTTAATATAAGGATAAAGACTATTAATGAAGTTAAGATTATTGCTCATTTATGCCCTCCTTGGTTTAGAGGGCTTAGTAGTTGTTGTGTAAAGGTTTTAATAAATCAGTTTTGTAGTGTAACTAGTCGGTTAGTTTGATATCGGTTGGCGGGAGAGGGGACTAGGATTCAAGGCAGGGTAAGTGCGATGGCAATTAGGGGAATTCCCAGGTGTGTAGGGCTTATGAATTGGTCAAATAGGTTTAGTGCCATGGTCAGTTTCAGGTGTCGGATTTAAGTTTTTCGGCGGTTAGTGCTGTGATTTCATTCGTGAACGTGTGATTTAGTACTTTGGGGGGAATAATTGTTAGGAAAATTAATCATGAGAATACAAGAATTGCAAATCATGGGGCGGGGTTTAACTGGGGCATATCACTAGAGGTGGTCGGGAGTCACCAATTTTTAGCTTAAAAGGCTAACGCTAAGCCCTGTTTAGCTTTCTAGTGAGGCGTCTTCAAGCATTAGGGAGGACCAGTTCTCGAAGTGTTCTAGTGGAACGGCTTCTACCACGATAGGCATAAAACTGTGATTAGCACCGCAGATTTCAGAGCATTGTCCGTAGAATACTCCTGGGCGGGAGAGGATAAAAGATGTTTGGTTTAGTCGTCCTGGGACGGCATCCATTTTAATTCCTAGGGCGGGGACAGCTCAGGAATGAAGGACGTCTTCTGCTGACACTAAAATTCGTACTGGTGATTCTATGGGGATTACTATTCGGTGGTCTGTTTCAAGTAGTCGGAAGTGCCCAGGGGCCAGGTCTTGAGTAGGGACCATGTATGAGTCAAAGGCAAGATCTTGATAGTCCGTATATTCATAGCTTCAATATCATTGGTGGCCTATAGCTTTAACGGTTAAGTGAGGGTCATTGACTTCGTCTATAAGATAGAGGATTCGTAGGGATGGAAGGGCAATTATAATGAGAATTACGGCTGGTAGGATGGTTCATACAATTTCGATTTCTTGAGAATCTAGGATGTATTTGTTGGTAAGTTTAGTGGTGACTATAACTACAATAATATATAGGACTAGAGTGCTAATTAGGAAAACGATCATTAGAGCATGGTCGTGGAAGTGCAGAAGTTCTTCTATTACAGGGGAGGCCGCGTCTTGGATTCCTAGTTGTGAAGGATGTGCCATTAAGCTTTTGGGGCTTAAGATACGCAGGATTTTAGCCTACAATTTTGCCTTGACAAGGCAAGGTAATATTTGTTTTACTAGTATCTTATAGAAGAAAGTGGCAGAGTGGTTATGTGTCTGGCTTGAAACCAGATTATGGAGGTTCAATTCCTTCCTTTCTCGTTAATTTGTTTGTACTTGGACAAAGGCGGGCTCTTCGAATGTGTGGTAGGGAGGAGGGCATCCGTGTAGTCACTCAGCATTTGTAGAAGTTAATTCAACTGAGAGAACCTCTCGTTTAGCAGTAAATGCTTCTCATAGAATGTATAAAAATATAACAACTGCTGTAAGGGAGATTATTGAGCCGATAGAAGAGATAATGTTTCATAGTGAGTATGCGTCTGGATAGTCTGAGTATCGTCGTGGCATTCCTGCTAGGCCTAGGAAATGTTGTGGGAAGAAGGTTAGATTTACGCCTACAAATATTGTTCCAAAATGGATTTTTGTTCAGGTATCGTGCATTGTGTATCCAGTGAATAATGGGAATCAGTGCACAAAGGCTCCCATGATTGCAAAGACAGCGCCCATTGAGAGGACATAATGGAAGTGAGCTACTACATAGTAGGTGTCATGGAGAACAATGTCTAGGGAGGAATTAGCTAATATGATTCCAGTGAGTCCTCCTACCGTAAAAAGGAAAATAAAGCCAAGGGCTCATAACATTGGAGTCTCTCATTTAATTGCTCCTCCATGTAGGGTGGCAAGTCAGCTAAATACTTTTACTCCGGTTGGGATTGCGATAATTATTGTTGCAGATGTAAAGTATGCTCGAGTGTCTACGTCTATGCCTACTGTGAATATGTGATGTGCTCAAACAATGAAGCCAAGAAGACCAATTGCTATCATGGCTCAGACTATTCCTATGTATCCAAACGGTTCTTTTTTACCCGCATAATAGGCCACAATATGGGAGATTATTCCAAATCCTGGTAGAATTAAAATATACACTTCTGGATGGCCGAAGAATCAAAATAGATGTTGATAGAGGATTGGGTCCCCCCCTCCTGCTGGGTCGAAGAATGTAGTGTTTAGGTTTCGGTCTGTTAATAGCATTGTAATACCAGCGGCTAGGACGGGCAGGGATAACAGTAGGAGTACGGCAGTAATTAGGATTGCTCATACAAATAGGGGTGTTTGATATTGTGAGATGGCTGGTGGTTTTATGTTAATAATTGTAGTGATGAAGTTGATGGCTCCTAGGATGGATGAGACACCTGCTAGGTGTAGGGAGAAAATGGTTAGGTCTACTGATGCTCCTGCATGTGCAAGGTTGCCAGCAAGAGGGGGATACACGGTCCACCCAGTTCCAGCTCCTGCTTCTACACCAGAAGAGGCTAATAGCAGTAGAAAGGATGGGGGGAGTAATCAGAAGCTTATATTGTTTATTCGAGGAAATGCCATGTCGGGGGCTCCGATCATTAGGGGTACAAGTCAGTTACCAAACCCTCCAATCATAATTGGCATTACTATAAAGAAAATTATAACGAAGGCGTGGGCAGTTACAATAACATTGTAGATTTGGTCGTCACCCAAGAGAGCCCCAGGTTGAGCGAGTTCCGCTCGAATTAAGAGGCTGAGGGCAGTACCAACTATCCCGGCTCAGGCACCGAAGACTAGGTAAAGGGTGCCAATGTCTTTATGGTTGGTTGAGAAAAATCAGCGTGTGATCGTCACAGGTAGGATGGCCGAGGGTTAGGCGGTGGATTGTAGCTCCATGAACAAAGGTTTGAATCCTTTTCCTATCATAAGCTTCGTGGTGTAGAACACATCGGATTGCAAATCCGAAGATGCAGGCTTACCTCTGCCGGGGCTTTCCCCGCCTTTTTGATAGAGGCGGGGAAAGTAGATGAATGCTCGCTGGCTGGAGCGTCTAGCTGTTAACTAGAAGTTTGTAGGATCGAGGCCTTCTCATCTAGTAAGGCTTTAGCTTAATTAAAGTGTCTGGGTTGCATTCAGAAGATGTGAGATAGAGTCTTGCAAGTCTTATTCAGAGATTAGGAGATTTTCACTCCTGCTTAAAGCTTTGAAGGCTTTTGGTCTTATGCTATCCTAAATCTCTAGTTAACTAGTGCTTGTGCTAGGGGGGTTAGTGGTAATAGTAATAGGGCTATGGAAATAAATATTGCTAGTGAGGCTGTGCTTTGTGTGTTGTATAGGCGTCAGGGAGTGGTTAGGTTTGTTGTGCTTGGTGCAATGGTTAGGGTTATAGCGTAGCATAATCGCAGGTAGAAGTATAGGCTGAGTAGAGCGCTTAGTGCTGCAATGGTTGCTGTTAGGGGCAGGCCTTGTATTGTGAGTTCTTGTATAATTAGTCATTTTGGCATAAAACCTGTGAGAGGGGGAAGGCCTCCTAAGGACAGGAGCATGAGTGCGGCAGTAGTTGTGATGATAGGGGTTTTAGTTCAGGCTATTGTTAGCGTGTTGATTTTTGTGGAGTGTAGTATTTTGAACGTTAGGAATGTTGCTGATGTTATAATAATGTATGTGATGAGGGCTAGGATGGTCAGTTGTGGCTTGAGTTGGGAGATGATGATTATTCAGCCGAGATGGGCGATTGATGAATAGGCCAGGATTTTTCGGAGTTGAGTTTGATTTAGTCCTCCTCACCCGCCGATGAGCACTGAAAGCAGGCCTAGTGTGATTGGCAGTTGGGGGTGGGTGAGGGGGGCAATTTGGATAATTAGGGCGAATGGGGCTAGTTTTTGTCATGTGGCCATGATTAAGCCTGTTATTAGGTCTAGTCCTTGTAGGACGGGCGGCATTCAGAAGTGCATGGGGGCTAGGCCTACTTTTAATGCGAGGGCTATAATGGTTAGTGTGATTGCAATGGGGTGGGTTAGGCAGGAGATATTTCATTCTCCCGTGGTTCAGGCGTTGATTGAGCTGGCGAATAAAATGGTTGCTGCAGCAGCAGCTTGGGCTAAGAAGTATTTGGTGGTGGCTTCTACTGCTCGTGGATGGTGGTGTTGGGCTATTAGTGGTAGAATTGCTAGTGTGTTAATTTCTAAGCCTATTCAGGCTAGAAGTCAGTGTGAGCTTATAAATGTTAGGGTTGTGCCAAGGCCTAGGCTAGATAGGAGGATTGTGGTAATGAAGGGGCTCATTGGTAAGAGAAGGATTTTAACCTACATTTTTGGGGTATGGGCCCAAAAGCTTAATTTAGCTGATCTTACTAGAAAGTAGTGTAAAGGAAATACTTGGGGTTTTGATCTCCACGATATGGGTTCGAGTCCCTTCTTTCTAAGGAGCTGGGGGGATTTTAACCTCCGTTAGTCACTCTATCAAAGTGGTCCTTGGACATTCAGGCACAGCTCCGTTATAGTTGTGGGGGTAGGCCCGTGAAAGCGATAGGTAGTGCTGTGTGTCATAGGATTAAGGCTAGTGTAAGGGGTAGGAAGTTTTTTCATACTAGGTGCATTAATTGGTCATAGCGAAATCGTGGGTAAGAAGCACGGATTCATAGGAAGAGAATCGATAATAATGCAGCTTTTGTCATGATACTGATAGATGCTAGTTCTGGTGCGGCTGGGGTAAAAGTTGCTCCTAAGAATAAGATAGTAGATAGTGTGTTTATTAGGAGGATGTTGGCGTATTCTGCTAGGAAGAATAACACGAAAGGGCCTCCGGCGTACTCTACGTTAAATCCTGAGACTAGCTCTGATTCTCCTTCTGTGAGGTCGAATGGGGCTCGATTAGTTTCGGCTAGTGTGGAGATGTATCATATGGCAGCCAGAGGTCAGGCTGGAATGAGAAGTCAGATTGTTTCTTGTGTAGTATTGAATATTTGTAGGGTGAATCCTCCAGTGAATACAATAATTGATAGTAAGATTAATCCTAGGCTTACTTCATAAGAAATAGTTTGGGCGACTGCTCGTAGGGCTCCAATTAGTGCATATTTTGAATTAGAGGCTCATCCTGAGCCCAGGATGGAGTATACAGCGAGGCTAGAGAGGGCTAGGATGAATAGTATGCCAAGGTTTAGGTCTGCTAATGAGTGGGGAAGGGGCATGGGCGCTCATAATAGTATTGCTAGGGTAAAGGCTAATATGGGAGTGGCTAGGAATAAGAAGGGGGAGGAAGTTGAAGGGCGGATTGGCTCTTTAATAAATAGTTTTAGTCCGTCTGCGATTGGTTGCAGTAGTCCATAGGGGCCTACTACATTTGGGCCCTTGCGTAGTTGTATATATCCTAGGACTTTTCGTTCAATTAGTGTTAGAAAGGCTACTGCTAAAAGTACTGGTACGATGTAGGCTAATGGGTTGATTAGATGTGTAGCGAGTAGGGATATCATAATTAAGAGGAGGATTTGAACCTCCGGTTGAAAGGGCTTAGGCCTTTTGCAATTGCCGGGCTCTGCCATCTTAATAATCTTATCTTGATTTATGGGTTTATGTTCTCCCTTTATTTAATTTAGTTGTTTTCATTGAATTAGGGTGGGGCGTGTTGATAATATGGGCCCCCTTTTTCCGGTCCTTTCGTACTAGGAAAAAGTAACATTACAGATAGAAACTGACCTGGATTGCTCCGGTCTGAACTCAGATCACGTAGGACTTTAATCGTTGAACAAACGAACCCTTAATAGCGGCTGCACCATTAGGATGTCCTGATCCAACATCGAGGTCGTAAACCCCCTTGTCGATATGGACTCTGAAAGGGGATTGCGCTGTTATCCCTAGGGTAACTTGGTTCGTTGATCGGCTAGATAGCCGGATCTTTATGGTCAGATATTCTGCGACTTAGAAGTGTCTTTCTTAGTTTTGGGAATTTATCCCAGTCCGCATGGGAGCTTTGTTTTCTCCCGTGGTCGCCCCAACCGAAGATAGGGATCAGGTGCTATTGAGTTTAACTTGATTTTCGGGGTTTTGACATAGTTGATCTTGCATCTTAAGCTCCAAAGGGTCTTCTCGTCTTGTATTAGTATGTCCGCTTCTGCACGGGCAGATCAATTTCATTGACTTGAAAGGGGAGACAGTTAAGCCCTCGTTCCGCCATTCATACAGGTCTTCATTTAAAAGACAAGTGATTGCGCTACCTTCGCACGGTCAAAATACCGCGGCCGTTTAACTTGTCACTGGGCAGGCAAGACCTCCTATACATTGAGTTTTGCAGGAGGCGATGTTTTTGGTAAACAGGCGAGGCTTGTGTTTGCCGAGTTCCTTCCTTTTCTTTTAGTCTTTCCTTAGGGCCCTCCGGTGTGGGGTTAACGATTTGGTCGTATGGTGATTTCTTGTTGTTTAATGTGTTCATAGTGCCCTCTTTTGTTGGGCTCGATAATTGCTAGTGGGGGGTCCGATCTAGCGTACACGTGGGCCGGGAGAAGTATTTTTAACTTCTTATTACTCATTTTAGCAGTATTTCTTCTATGGGGGCATAGAATAGCCTAGTATTGTAAGGGGCGTTAGATATAATATTTGGATAATAGATTTTTGGGCTGCCAGAGCTTTAACGCTTTCTATGGAGGTGGCTGCTTTTAGGCCCACTGGAGCAGTTTATCTTGGTTAATATAATCTATAGCCTCCTAAGGAGGTTGTATCCTATTTCATAGGGGCTGTACCCCCTATGACTAACTCTTGTGTATTTCTCTGACTCGTGTGTTAATATGGTTGAATTGTGAGTTGAGGGGGACAAGGCTGAACTTCTATTCGTTTCCTAGGCAACCAGCTATAACTAAGTTCGGTAGGTCTGTCACCGCTACCTGGAGATCTTCCCACTCTTTTGCCACAGAGACGGGTTGGCCCTAATTAATAGGCTGTCTCGGGGTAGCTCACTTAGTTTCGGGGGTTTGAACTAAAGTACACTTTGCTCAGGGGGGTTGGCTAAATCATGATGCAAAAGGTACGAGGGTTAATCTCTGCTTTGTTGTGCTTCAAATGATTTGTTTCATTTCTCTTTCAGCGTTCCCTTGCGGTACTTTTTCTAAGGCTTTAAAGGTGCCTTTTCTGTCTCACATACTTGGGCGGTAAAATGTTTTAATTTGTAATGTTGTAGTACTTGTGAAGTATTTTAATGTTGTTTTGTTTGTTTAGGTATTTAAGCTAGCTGTTTGGCTCAGGGCGATCCAATTTGCATGGATGTTTTCTCGGTGTAAGGGAGATGCTTAACTGTCTCAGCCACGTCCTGATTATTCCAAGTACACCTTCCGGTATACTTACCATGTTACGACTTGCCTCCCCGTGTTGTTGGTTGTGTTATTAAAAATGTTAGGTTTTAGTAGTGTGGGGAGAGTGACGGGCGGTGTGTGCGCGTCTCAGAGCCTAATTCAAAAGCACGCTCTATTTGCTTTTTACTACTAAATCCACCTTCAGACACTTGTTTCATAGTGCCATTCGTGTTATTCTTTGTAGAAAATGTAGCCCATTTCTTCCCACTTCGTACGCTACACCTCGACCTGACGTTTTTGGGTATGCCCATTTTGCTTACTGTTGTGCCCTCATGGGGTAAGCTGACGACGGCGGTATATAAGCGGGGAAAGCAAGGAGTGGTGAGGTTCAACGGGGATTATCGGTTCTAGAACAGGCTCCTCTAGGTGGGTCTGAGACACCGCCAAGTCCTTTGGGTTTTAAGCTGCGCTCGTAGTCCCCAGGCGGATGCTTGTATAATAGTGCATCTAGGTTTATGGCCAAGCATAGTGGGGTATCTAATCCCAGTTTGTTTCTTGGCTTTCGTGGTATCAGGTTGTTTATTTAAAGCTACTTTCGTGTTTGGACCTCGTTCTTTCAGAGAGCGTATGACAGCCTAGAAGAGCTTTGGCTTTATTTTTTAAGCCCCCTAACCACCCTTTATGCCGTAGTTATCAACTAGGGTCTTTCGTATAACCGCGGTGGCTGGCACGAATTTTACCGACCCTTAAGGCCTTGACTAAGTCGAGTTTGCACTCATGGCTTAATGTCTATTACTGCTGAATTCCCTTGTGGGTGTGGCTTAAGCAAGGCGTCTTGGGCAGATAGGATGTGCCTGATGCCAGCTCCTCGTCCCCGGGCAGGGGATTGAGGGCATTCTCACGGGGGTGCGGATACTTGCATGTATAAATTAGGCCGAAGCTGATAGTAAAGTCAGGACCAAGCCTTTGTGCCTGTGGAGCTTTTCTAGGGCTCATCTTAACATCTTCAGTGTTATGCTTTGTTTAAGCTACACTAGC